TGTCCCTCACCTTCATAAACGTGTTCATTAAGGGATCAACTGATGGTAGGCTCTTACCTCATCCTGTAACATTTATATTACTTTGTGGGGGTACTTGACAGAATTTGGTCTCTTTGGCTTTTGCTTTAAAATGTTGAATTGTCAATTTCTTTTATACTAATTATATTAATGTTTCATATTCTAGTAATGTTTTAAATAATTACATCAAATGTTTTCTTGTATAGGTTAATATATGTATATGATTATTATACATATATGGTTGTTATACATATATGGTTGTTATACATATATGGTTGTTATACATATATGGTTGTTATACATATATGGTTGTTATACATATATGGTTGTTATACATATATGGTTGTTATACATATATGGTTGTTATACATATATGGTTGTTATACATATATGGTTGTTATACATATATGGTTGTTATACATATATGGTTGTTATACATATATGGTTGTTATACATATATGGTTGTTATACATATATGGTTGTTATACATATATGGTTGTTATACATATATGGTTGTTATACATATATGGTTGTTATACATATATGGTTGTTATGCGCATGCATTATTACATATACGGATGCAGATTTTGTAGAAGACCTAATTTATTATAGAGAGTAGTAAGTATTAATAGTTAAGCCGTAACTTATTATACAAGTGTTGTTTGTAAGAGCAAAGAATAGTTTAGTTTAGAATCCTAGCTTTGGGGGCTAGGGGTGAGAGTTTAAATCTCTTTTCTTTGAGCAGAAGGGAAGATTTTAACTTCCGGCCGCCGGTTTACAAGACCGGTGCTCTGATGCTGAGCTACTTATGCAGGATCATATAAGGGCCTTGTTTTCTATTCACGCGGTAGCTGGGAATAAAGCTAGGAAAAATAAGAAGTATAAAACGGATGCTACTTGTCCAATGATAATGAAGGGCTGTTCTGCTGGTATCCCACCGATTCATGTAAGAACAACTACGTTAGCGACTAGCCCTCAAAATAGTAGTTGGGAAGCTGGCCGGAAGGTAAGGCCTCGTTGTTTAGAGGTGTGCAGGAAAGGTACTGCTATGAGAATTAGGATGGAGGCTAGAAGGGCGACAACACCCCCAAGTTTGTTTGGAATTGACCGTAGGATGGCGTAGGCGAATAGGAAATATCATTCGGGTTTAATATGTGGGGGAGTAACTATGGGGTTAGCGGGGGTAAAGTTGTCAGGGTCTCCTAGCAGGTTGGGGGAGAATAGGGCTAAGCTGGCAAGTGCTACTAGTAGGACTGCGAAGCCAAGGAGGTCTTTGTATGAAAAGAATGGGTGGAAGGGGACTTTGTCCGTATTTGAGTTTAGTCCTAGGGGGTTGTTGGAGCCGGTCTCGTGAAGAAAGAGGAGGTGAAGAATTGTTATGGCTGCAATAACAAATGGGAATAGGAAGTGGAAAGCGAAGAATCGGGTTAGGGTGGCGTTATCTACTGAGAAGCCTCCCCAGATTCACTCTACAAGCGTGGTCCCTACGTAGGGCACTGCAGATAAAAGATTGGTGATGACGGTTGCCCCTCAGAATGACATTTGTCCTCATGGGAGTACGTAACCAACAAAAGCTGTTATTATTACTAGAAGAAGGAGAACGACCCCAATATTTCATGTTTCTTTATAAAGATAGGAGCCGTAATATAGGCCTCGGCCAATGTGGAAGTAAATACAGAAGAAGAAGAATGAGGCTCCGTTTGCATGAAGATTGCGGATAAGCCATCCGAAGTTTACGTCTCGGCAGATGTGTGCTACTGAGGCAAATGCTGATTCAACGTCAGGGGTGTAGTGTATTGCAAGGAACAGTCCTGTTAGGAGTTGGGAAATTAAGCAGAGGCTAAGTAGTGAGCCAAAATTTCATCATATTGAGATGTTAGAGGGGGCAGGAAGATCAACTAGCGCGTCATTAGCAATTTTTAATAGGGGGTGGGTTTTTCGTAGGCTTGTCATTAAGTGTTTCTGTAGTTGAATTAACAACGGTGGCTTTTCAAATCATCGGTCTTGGTTAAACTCCAGGTAGAAACTATGTCGTATCTGATGTGCCTTTTTTTGTGTGGATTTGTTTTGGGGCTGGTCGCGGTCGCTTCTAACCCTTCACCGTATTTTGCTGCAATGGGTCTGGTAGTTGTATCAGGCATGGGATGTGCAGTTTTGTGTAATTATGGGGGCTCTTTTTTATCTTTAGTATTATTTTTAATCTATCTGGGGGGAATATTAGTGGTGTTTGCTTATACAGCAGCTCTGGCTGCTGATCGTGACCCGAAGGGTTGGGGGGATTGAGCTGTAATGGCTTATGTTCTACTTTATGTGTTGCTAATTGTGTTGTGCTATTGATTCTCTAGTGGGAGCTGATTTGAGACTTCTTGGGTGCCCTGTGATGATATAGACGATTTTACTTTATTTCGAGGTGATGTAAGTGGGGTGGCTATAATGTACTCATCTGCTGGGGGTATGTTAGTGATTAGTGCGTGGGTGCTTCTTCTTACTTTATTTGTGGTGCTAGAGTTGACTCGTGGGATGAGCCGGGGGGCGGTGCGAGCAGTTTAATACTAAATTAATAAGGCGGCCAGGATGAGTGTAAGAAGGAATATGGCGAGGTAGGTTTTGATTAGGCCTTGTTGAGTGTTGCTTGTTGTGGTAATTAGGGGTAAATTAGCGGAGACTAACGTTTTCGGTCCTACTTTTTCTAACCAGGTTTGGTCCACTATTTGACCAGCGATGGTTTGTCCTAAAACCAAGTTTAACTTGGGCATAAAACGGTGAACAAGGGTTGGGTAAAACCCCAACATGTTGGAGAAGCGGTGGGGGGAGAGTAGAGGGGTTGGTTTAAGTTGTTTAGTTGTTAGTGACGCAAGTTCAAGGGCAATAATAAGGCCCATAATTGTAACGGTTAGAGCTGCTAATTTTAGCAGGAGAGGCATGGATATGATAGGAGTTTTCAGAGGAGTAATGTTGGAAGAGATTAAAAATCCAGCAATAATGCTGCCTCATGCCAATCGTTTGATAGGGTTCAGCACTGCTGGATTGTTTTCGTTGATTGGTGAGAGGGGGTTAAATCGGGGGTGGCCTATAGAAACAAAAAATACGATTCGTAAACTATAAATAGCTGTAAAGCATGTGGCGAGGAGAGTAAGGGAGAGGGCTCAGGCGTTGATATGGGAGGTGTTTAGTGATTCAATAATTGCATCTTTGGAGAAAAATCCGGCTAAGAAGGGGGTACCAGTTAGGGCAAGGCTCCCAATTACAAGACAGGAGGAGGTGAAGGGGGTTAGGTGGTGTATTCCTCCTATTTTACGAATGTCCTGTTCGTCGTTTAGGCTATGGATGATAGATCCGGAGCAGAGGAACAGTATTGCTTTGAAGAAAGCGTGGGTGCAGATGTGGAGGAAGGCAAGTTGGGGCTGATTAAGCCCAATTGTTACTATTATTAGGCCTAGCTGGCTTGATGTAGAGAATGCAACGATTTTTTTGATGTCATTTTGTGTTAGGGCGCAGGTGGCTGTAAATAGTGTTGTTAGGGCGCCTAAACATAGGCATACTGTGAGGGCAAGGGGGTTATTTTCTATAAGGGGGCTTGTCCGAATGAGCAAGAAAATTCCTGCAACGACCATTGTGCTGGAGTGAAGTAGGGCTGACACTGGTGTTGGGCCCTCTATGGCAGAGGGAAGTCATGGGTGAAGGCCGAATTGGGCAGACTTGCCCGTAGCAGCAATGATGAGTCCTAGAAGGGGCAGCGTTAGGTCAAAGTTTTTAGAGGAAATAAAGATTTGTTGTATTTCTCAGGAGTTTAAGTTGGTTGCTATTCATGCTATTGTAAGGATAAGACCAATATCTCCAACTCGGTTGTAGATAACTGCTTGAAGAGCGGCTGTGTTTGCATCTGCTCGTCCGTACCATCACCCGATGAGGAGGAAGGATATGATTCCGACCCCTTCTCAGCCAATGAATAGCTGGAATATGTTATTTGCTGTAACTAAGATGATTATTGCGATAAGGAAAATTAGCAGGTACTTGAAGAATCGGTTTATGTAGGGGTCTGCATGCATGTACCATGCTGCAAACTCTAGAATAGATCATGTAACATATAATGCCACGGGAATAAAGATAATTGAGTAGTGGTCGAATTTTAGGCTGATGTTAATATTAAAGGTAAGTGTATTTATTCAGCTTCAGTTGGTGATAATTGTTTCTGCCCCTTCGTTTAGGAACAAAAACAATGGGAGTAAGCTAACAAAGAATGCCAGTTTAACTGCGGTTTTTGCTTGGGTTAATGCTCAGCTAGAGGCTTGTGGGCGGGGGGACAGGGTTAAGAGAATGGGGTACGTTAGTAAGGAAAAGATAATGATTAGGCTTGTTGTTATTATAACGGAGGCGGGGTACATAGCTACTACTTGGATTTGCACCAAGAGTTTCTGGTTCCTAAGACCAGTGGATGAGCTGTTATCCTTTAGAAGCGGGTCCGAGGGAGCCTTGGGGTTCAACCAAGGTCACGAAAATTAGCAGTTTTCGTTGCTGGCGAGCCTCTCTCGGTAAATAAGGGGGGTCCAACCTCTGTTTTTAGAGCCACAGCCTAATGTTTTATGTTAAACTATATTCACAGGCAGTTCATCCTCAGACTAGTTCGGGTTTAAGAATAAGTAGAATAAGGGGGATTAGGTGGAGGGCAATAAGGAGGTGCTCTCGGGAGTGTGTTGGGTCGAGGGTGATAATGTGTGTGGGGAGGGGCCCTCGTTGTGTTATTAAAAATATATAAAGGGAGTAGCTGGCAGTAATTAGGGTCCCAGCTCCTGTTAGTACTAATGTTCAGTTAGACCAGTTGAATAAGGAGGTAATAATTATTAGTTCCCCTATGAGGTTGGGGAGAGGGGGTAGTGCCAGGTTAGCTAGGCTGGCGAGGAATCATCATGTTGTCATTAGGGGGAGAATTATTTGTATCCCCCGGGCCAGTGCTATTGTTCGGCTATGGGTTCGTTCGTAGTTGGTGTTTGCTAGGCAGAATAGGGCGGAGGAAGTTAGTCCGTGAGCAATTATAAGGATTAGTGCCCCGGTGAAGCCTCAGGGTGTTTGGATAAGAATGCCCCCTGCAACTAGGCCTATATGGCTCACGGAGGAGTAGGCAATTAAAGATTTAAGGTCGGTTTGGCGGAGACAAATTGAGCCTGTTATAATTACCCCTCACAGGGCAAAAATGATAAAGGGGTAGCTGAGTTCTTTGTTAATTGGCTCTAGTATGACTATTATTCGTATTATACCGTAGCCCCCTAATTTTAGAAGAACGGCTGCTAGGACCATGGACCCTGCGATTGGGGCCTCTACGTGTGCTTTGGGGAGCCATAAGTGGACACCATAAAGGGGCATTTTAACTAAAAAGGCCAGGAGACAGCTTGCCCACCATATTTTGTCTGCGTAGGATGCTAGTTGAGGAGTGGGGGAATATTGGAGAGTCAAGAGGGACAAAGTTCCTGTACTATTTTGGAGGAGGAGTAAGGCTACGAGTAGTGGCAAGGATCCTGCTAGTGTATAAAATAAAAAGTATGTGCCGGCGTTTAGTCGTTCTGCTTGATTACCTCATCGGGTAATAATTACTAGTGTCGGAATTAGTGTTGCTTCAAATATGATGTAAAATATGATGATTTCGGTGGCACTGAAGGCTATAATTAAGAAGATCTGTAGAGATGTTAAAAGAGTAATGTACATTCGTTGACGATTAATTGGTTCGAGGGCTGTGTGGTTTTGGCTGGCAAGGATTATTAAGGGGAGAAGCCAGCAGGTGAGGACCAGGAGGGGGGTTGATAAGGGGTCTGTGGCCATATAAAGGTTAAGTGAGGTTCAGCCTGTTTCTGACAGGCTTTTTAATCATAGGAGGCTGGCTAGTGCAATTATAAGGCTGTGGGCGAGGGTTGTTGGCCAGAGTCATTTAGTGGGTGCCAATCAGGTTGTTGGAACGAGCATAATGGTTGGAATGAGGATTTTTAGCATTGTAGAAGGTTCAGGCTTTGTAGGTGGTCATTTCCATGGGTGCGAGCAGTAGCTACTAGTAGGGCTAATCCTGCACTTGCTTCACAGGCTGAAAAGGCCAAGAGTAGTATTGGGGAGGGGGAAAAGTTGGTTGAGTCTAGTTGTAGGGCTCAGATTGATAGGGCAATAAAGAGTGACAGCATTATGGCCTCTAGACATAACAAGGCGGATAAAAGGTGGGTTCGGTTAAATACCAAACCTGCTAGTCCTAGCATAAAGGTTGAAGAGAAAGCAAAGTGAACGGGGGTCATAACGACAGTAATGGGGTTTAACCAGCACCTCTTGAGCCGAAATCAAGCGTCTTACTTGGACTAACTGTCTATTCAGCTCATTCTAGTCCTCCTTGAAGTCATTCGTAGATTAGGCCTAATGTGAGGAGGGCTAATACGGCGGAAGCTCATAGGAATGTGGTGAGAGGGGAGGGTAATTGGTCCCCTCACGGCAGGGGTAAAAGTAGGGCGATCTCTAGGTCAAATAATAGGAAGAGGATGGCCACTAGAAAGAATCGAAGAGAAAATGGCAGGCGAGCTGACCCTAGGGGGTCAAATCCGCATTCGTAGGGGGAGAGTTTTTCGTGGTCGGGGGATATTTGAGGCATTCAGAAAGACACAATGGCCAGGATAGTGGAGAGTGCAATTGTAATAAAAATAATTGTTGTGATTAGGTTCATATATCTTTCCTTGGGGTTTAACCAAGACCGGGCGATTGGAAGTCGCTTATACTAACATTGTACTAGGAAGATTAAGATCCTCATCAGTAGATAGAGACGTAGAGGAATAGTCATACGATGTCTACAAAATGTCAGTATCAGGCAGCTGCTTCGAATCCGAAGTGGTGGCTGGATGTGAAGTGGTAACGGACTTGACGAAGCAGACAAACAGCTAAGAAGGTGGAGCCAATGATTACGTGGAGTCCGTGGAATCCTGTGGCCACGAAGAATGTGGAGCCATAGACTCCGTCTGCAATTGTAAACGGGGCTTCATAGTACTCCATGGCTTGAAGAAAAGTAAAGTAAAAGCCTAGAAGGATTGTTAGGGTCAGAGATTGGATTGTTTCTTTTCGGGCCCCTTCCATGATGCTGTGGTGGGCCCAGGTTACTGTCACGCCGGATGCGAGTAATACTGCGGTGTTTAATAGTGGCACTTCAAAAGGGTCTAAGGTGATAATTCCTGTGGGGGGTCAGCAGCCTCCTAGTTCGGGGGTTGGGGCGAGGCTGGCGTGATAGAAGGCTCAGAAGAAGCCTAGGAAGAAGAAGACTTCAGAGGTAATAAAAAGAATTATACCAAATCGGAGACCTTTTTGAACGGGGGGTGTGTGATGGCCTTGAAAGGTCCCTTCTCGGACAATGTCGCGTCATCATTGATATATTGTTAGGAGGAGAAGAGCTGTTCCTAAAGCTATAAGTGTAGTAGAGTTAAAGTGGAATCAGATAGCGAGGCCTGACGTTATTAGTAGGGCGGCGACTGCCCCTGTAAGTGGCCAGGGGCTAGGGTCTACTATATGGTATGCGTGTGCTTGGTGTGCCATTAAACGTTTTCTTGAAGATACAGGGTTATGAGTAGAACAAATACGTAAGCCTGAATTATAGCTACGGCAATCTCTAGGAGGGTAAGTAAGACTATGAGGGTTATTGGTATTATAGCAGCAGCTGGTGCCAGAGAGAGGAGGGCTACAGTGGCAGTTGCAATTAGTTGAATTAGTAGGTGGCCAGCTGTGAGGTTGGCCATTAGTCGGACTCCAAGGGCTAATGGGCGAATAAGCAGACTAATTGTTTCGATAATGATTAGGACGGGAATTAAGGGTTTGGGGGTTCCTTCTGGAAGAAGGTGGGCGAGGGACGCGGTTGGGTCGTTTCGGAAGCCAATAATTACTGTGGCCAGTCAGAGGGGGAATGCCAGGCCTAAGGTAAGGGATAATTGTGTTGTAGGGGTGAAGGTGTAAGGGAGAAGGCCTAGAATGTTAAGAGAAATTAAGAATAGTATTGTGGAGATGAATATTAGGGCCCATTTGTGCCCGGGGTTACTTATGGGCGAGAAAAGTTCGACCGTAGATCGCCCGATGAGTCAGCTTTGGATTGCCGCTCATCGGTTACTTAATCATCGGGACCGGGGCATGAGGAAAATGAATCATGGAATTAGGAGGGCAATTAAAATTAGGGGGACTCCAAAGCAGGCGGGGCTTAAAAATTGGTCAAACAGGCTTACAGTCATGGTCAGTTTCAGTTAACCCCTTTAGATTTTTCTGTGTCTTGAGGGGCAGGTTCGTTTGGGAATTCAAGGGCTATAACTTTAGGGACGATAAGGACTAGGAGAATAAGTCAGGAGGCCACCAGGATGGCGAATCAGGGGGAGGGGTTTAATTGAGGCATGTCGCTAGGGGTGGTTGGGAGTCACCAATCTTTAGCTTAAAAGGCTAATGCTGTTGCCCGGTTTAGCTTCTTAGCGAGGCGTCTTCAAGTATTAGAGATGATCAGTTTTCAAAATATTCTAGAGGGACGGCTTCAACGACGATTGGTATAAAGCTATGGTTGGCGCCGCAGATTTCGGAGCATTGACCATAATAAACTCCGGGTCGAGCTGCAATAAAGGCTGTTTGATTTAGGCGGCCGGGGACTGCGTCCATTTTTATACCTAAGGAGGGTACGGCCCAGGAGTGAAGCACGTCTTCGGCGGTAATTAGGAGTCGGACAGGGGAGTTTACTGGGATTACCATTCGGTGGTCTGCTTCGAGCAGTCGAAATTGCCCGGGAGTTAGGTCGGAGGTAGGGATTATGTAAGAATCAAAGCCGAGGTCGTCGTAGTCTGTATATTCGTAGCTTCAGTATCATTGGTGCCCGATAGCTTTAATTGTTAGGTGAGGGGCATTGATTTCGTCTATTAGATAAAGAAGACGCAGGGAGGGGAGGGCGATTAGGATTAGAATAATGGCGGGGAGGACGGTTCAAATAATTTCTACTTCTTGGGAGTCTAAAATGTACTTGTCAGTAAGGCTGGTTGAGATTATGAGAACAATAATATAAAGAACAAAGGCGCTAATTAGGAACACAATTATTATGGCGTGATCGTGGAAGTGAAGGAGTTCTTCTATTATAGGGGATGCTGCATCTTGAAATCCTATCTGGGTGGGATGTGCCATTATTTAAAAGACACGCGGGGTTTAAACCCGCAATTATGCCTCGACAGAGTATTGTAATTCCCTTTTACTAGTGTCTTAAATGAAGAAAGTGACAGAGTGGCTATGTGGCTGGCTTGAAACCATCATACGGGGGTTCAACTCCTCCCTTTCTCGTTAGTTGGGCTGTACTAGGACGAATGCGGGCTCTTCAAATGTGTGGTAGGGGGGAGGGCAGCCGTGTAGTCATTCCACATTAGTTGAAGCATACTTTACTGACTGGACTTCACGTTTGGCAGCAAATGCTTCTCAGATAATAAACAGTAGGAGAACTACTGCTACGAAGGAGACTAATGACCCAATAGAAGAAACTGTGTTTCATAGGGTATAAGCATCCGGGTAGTCTGAATATCGTCGAGGCATCCCTGCTAGGCCAAGGAAGTGCTGAGGGAAGAATGTAATGTTTACACCTACGAATATAACGCCAAAATGGATTTTAGTTCATGTGGAGTGGAGGGTATAACCAGTAAATAGGGGGAATCAGTGGACGAAGCCAGCAATAATGGCGAATACGGCCCCTATTGACAGTACATAATGGAAGTGGGCGACAACGTAGTATGTGTCGTGGAGGACGATGTCTAGGGATGAGTTTGCTAAAACAATCCCGGTTAGGCCCCCAACTGTAAAGAGGAAGATGAAGCCTAGGGCTCATAGGAGGGGAGTATCCCATTTGAGAGAGCCCCCGTGGAGGGTGGCAAGCCAGCTAAAGACTTTAACACCAGTGGGAATTGCAATTACTATTGTTGCGGAGGTAAAGTATGCTCGTGTGTCTACGTCTATTCCAACTGTAAACATGTGGTGGGCTCACACGATAAATCCTAGTAGGCCAATGGATAGTATGGCCCATACTATTCCTATATACCCAAAAGGCTCTTTTTTGCCGGAGTAATAGGCGACGATGTGGGAGATTATTCCAAAGCCGGGAAGAATTAAAATGTATACTTCGGGGTGGCCGAAGAATCAGAATAGGTGTTGGTATAGGATGGGGTCCCCTCCTCCTGCAGGGTCAAAGAAGGTTGTGTTAAGGTTTCGGTCTGTCAGGAGCATAGTAATACCAGCAGCAAGAACTGGGAGGGAAAGAAGAAGGAGCACAGCTGTGATTAAAACAGCCCATACAAATAGGGGGGTTTGGTACTGGGAGATGGCAGCGGGTTTTATATTTAGGATTGTTGTGATGAAATTAATGGCCCCTAAGATTGAGGAAATTCCAGCCAAGTGAAGGGAAAAAATAGTTAGGTCAACTGATGCCCCCGCGTGGGCGAGGTTGGCGGACAGAGGGGGGTAGACTGTTCACCCTGTGCCGGCACCGGCTTCAACTCCGGATGAGGCCAGAAGAAGAAGAAAAGAAGGTGGCAGAAGTCAAAAGCTTATGTTATTTATTCGGGGGAATGCCATGTCGGGGGCCCCGATTATTAGGGGAATAAGTCAGTTTCCAAACCCTCCAATTATAATTGGCATTACTATAAAGAAAATTATTACGAAGGCATGCGCCGTAACGATTACGTTATAAATTTGGTCGTCCCCAAGAAGGGATCCTGGCTGGCTAAGCTCAGCCCGGATAAGCAGGCTCAAGGCCGTACCCACTATCCCGGCCCATGCACCGAATACGAGATACAAGGTGCCGATGTCTTTGTGGTTGGTAGAGAAAAATCAGCGTGTGATTGCCACAGGTAGGGTGGCTGAGTAAGCGGTGGATTGTAGCCCCATATACAGAGGTTTAAGCCCTCTTCCTATCAAGTCCTGAGGTGTTTGTCACGTAAGAATGCAAATCTTAAGGAGCAGACTAACGTCTGCCGGGGCTTTCTCCCGCCTCGCCTTTATTGAAAGGCGGGAGAAAGTAGACGGATGCTCGTTGGTTTGGGCGCTTAGCTGTTAACTAAGAGTTTGTAGGATCGAGGCCTACCTGTCTAGGAAGGCTTTATCTTAATTAAAGTGTCTGTTTTGCATGCAGAAGATGTGGGGTAATGTCCTGCAAGTCTTATCAGGGGCTGGGAGATTTTCACTCTCGCTTAGGACTTTGAAGGTCCTTGGACTTATGCTATCCTAAGCCCCTTAAGGAGTGAGTGCTGCTATTGTGGCGGGTGCAAGTGGTAAAAGGGCGAGGGTGGCCATTAGAGAAACGGCTAGGGGCAATGTAAATTGGCTAGAGGAGAGACGCCAGGAGGCGATACCTGTTAGATTGTTTGGGGATATGGTCAGGGTTATTGAATAAGATAGGCGTAGGTAGAAGTAAAGGCTTAGTAGGGCAGAAAGAGCTATAATGGTGGCCAGAGGGGCAAGGTTTTGTTTAGCTAGTTCTTGAAGAATAAGTCATTTGGGCATAAAGCCTGTAAGTGGAGGCAGGCCTCCCAAGGACAGAAGAACTAGGGGGGTGAGTGCTGTAAGTGTGGGGGCTTTCGTTCAAGAAGTGGCGAGTGAATTGATGTTTATTGTTTTGTTTAATTTAAATGTAGAGAAGGCTGTAAATGTCATAATAAAGTAGGTAAGGAGGGCTAGGAGTGTAAGTTGAGGGGAGAATTGAAGGACTAAGATCATTCAGCCTAGGTGGGCGATTGATGAGTAGGCTAGGATTTTTCGGAGCTGGGTTTGATTGAGCCCGCCTCAGCCCCCAACTAGGGAGGATATGAGTCCTAGTACTATAAGGAGTGTTGGGCTGGTGTGAGGGATTTGGACGAGGAGGGCGAAGGGGGCAAGTTTTTGTCAGGTGGATAGGATAAGTCCAGTGGTGAGGTCAAGTCCTTGAAGGACTTCGGGCAGTCAAGCATGGATGGGGGCTAAACCAAGTTTTATTGCTAACGCTAAGGTGATTATAGTTGTGGGCAGGGGGTGGGTTATTTGTTCAATATTTCATTGACCGGTAAGTCAAGCGTTAGTTGAGCTGGCAAATAGAAGTATGGCGGCGGCAGTGGCTTGGGTAAGGAAATACTTGGTGGTAGCTTCAACTGCTCGGGGGTGGTGGTTTTGTGCTATTAGGGGGATAATGGCTAGTGTATTTATTTCAAGGCCTATTCACGCGAGGAGTCAGTGTGAGCTTGCAAATGTAATTGTAGTCCCCAGGCCTAGGCCGAATAGGAGGGTGGCTAAAATGTAGGGGTTCATTAGTAAAAGAAGGATTTTAACCAACATGTTTGGGGTATGGGCCCAAAAGCTTAATTAGCTGATTTTACTAGGAAGTGGTGTAGTGGAAGCACAAAGAGTTTTGATCTCTTCGGGTGGGGTTCAAGTCCCTTCTTTCTAAAGGAGTCGGGGGGACTTTAACCCCCATAGTTCACTCTATCAAAGTGGTCCTTAGGTTTCGGGCACGGCTCCGGCGTTAGAGTTGAGGGGGAAGTCCTGCAAATGCAATTGGCAGCGAGAGGTGTCAGATAACTAGGGCCAGTGTGAGGGGAAGAAAGTTTTTTCAAATGAGGTGCATAAGTTGGTCATATCGGAATCGGGGGTACGAGGCTCGAACTCACAGGAACATTATTGAAAGGAGGGCGGCTTTAGTTATTAGGTTAAGGGCGGTTAGTTCGGGGAAAGTGGGGATGTGTGAGGCACCTAAAAATAGTGTCGCAGAGAGTGTGTTTATTAAGATAATGTTTGCGTACTCCGCTAAGAAAAATAGGGCGAAGGGTCCCCCTGCGTACTCAACGTTAAACCCAGAGACGAGCTCTGACTCACCTTCGGTGAGGTCAAAGGGGGCTCGGTTTGTTTCTGCAAGGGTTGAAATATATCATATTGCGGCTAAGGGTCAGGCTGGAATAATAAGCCAGATCGCTTCTTGGGCGACATTAAATGTTTGGAGGGTAAAGCCGCCTGTAAAAATGATGGCGTTTAGTAGAATTAAGCCTAGGCTGACTTCATATGAAATAGTTTGGGCAACGGCCCGCAGGGCCCCAATAAGGGCGTATTTTGAATTGGATGCCCACCCTGAGCCAAGGATGGAGTAAACTGCTAAGCTTGAGAGGGCAAGGATAAATAAAATTCCTAGATTAAGGTCCGTTACTGGGTAGGGGAGAGGTATAGGTGCTCAAAGTGTGAGGGCCAGGGTTAATGCTATTATGGGGGCTAGAAGAAAGAGGACGGGGGAAGAGGTGGAGGGTCGGATTGGTTCTTTAATAAATAGTTTTACTCCGTCTGCGATTGGTTGAAGGAGGCCGTAAGGCCCTACGATGTTGGGACCTTTTCGTAATTGTATATAGCCAAGTACTTTTCGTTCGATAAGGGTTAGGAAGGCTACGGCGAGTAGTACGGGCACGATAAAAGCCAGGGGGTTGAGGATATGGGTTATAATGGTGTTGATCATAAATTGGGAAGAGGATTTGAACCCCTGGACGAAGGGTTTAGGCCTTCTGCAATTTACCGAGCTCTGCCACCCCAGTTTTGCCGTAATCTCCGGCTTTGGTTAAGGGTATGCCCTTTTGCCTATTTTAGTTGTTTTCATTAGGAGGGGTGAGGCATACTTTAAGCATGGGCCCCTGCTTTTCGGTCCTTTCGTACTAGAAAAGAACATGTCATAGATAGAAACTGACCTGGATTACTCCGGTCTGAACTCAGATCACGTAGGACTTTAATCGTTGAACAAACGAACCCTTAATAGCTGCTGCACCACTAGGATGTCCTGATCCAACATCGAGGTCGTAAACCCCCTTGTCGATATGAGCTCTAAAAGGGGATTGCGCTGTTATCCCTAGGGTAACTTGTTCCGTTGATCGGCGTTCGCCGGATCTTTTTTGGTCAGAAATGTCTGTTAACTAGAGCTGTAGCTCTTGGTTTTAGGAGTTAATGCTCCCAGTCCACTCGGGGGTTTTTTATTTCCTCGGGGTCGCCCCAACCTAAGACATACGGGCATGGTTCATTTAGTTTAGTCCTTTAATTTAGGGGCTTTAACATGATATGCCTTGGTGTCTAAAGCTCCATAGGGTCTTCTCGTCTTATGGTAGTATCCCCGCTTCTGCACGGGGAGATCAATTTCACTGACTTAAAAAAGGAGACAGTTAAGCCCTCGTTTGGCCATTCATACAGGTCCCCATTTAAGAGACAAGTGATTGCGCTACCTTCGCACGGTTAGGATACCGCGGCCGTTAAACATATAGTCACAGGGCAGGCTGGACCTCTTATTCTGTGTTTGCAAGAGGCGATGTTTTTGGTAAACAGGCGGGGCTTTCAATATTTTGCCGAGTTCCTTCTTTTTCTTTTAGTCTTTCCTCAGGGGCACACCAGTGTTGGGTTAACGATTATTTTTTGGATGGTTTTCCGGTTAATTATTTGTTATTCATTTCCCTCTTTGTTTGGGGTCGATTAATTTTCGGTGGGGGTTCGATCCGATTTACACTTGTGCAAGGAGAGAGGGGCTTCCTCTCTTGTTACTGATATTAACATAGTCACTCTCATGTTTGCATGAGAAGGCCTGATAATTTTAGGGGGCTAGGATTGAGTTATCTGAATATATGGAAAATATAATGCTTAAGCTTTAACGCTTTCTGAAGGGATGGCTGCTTTCAGGCCCACCTGGGCATTTTACCTTAAAATATTATGATCTTTACCCTCCTGTTAAAGTTGTGTCTTGTTTCAAAGGGGCTGTCCCCCCTTTGACTAACTCTCTAGGATTCTTCCAGGTATCGGCGGGGGTAGTCCGGGGTGAAGGGAGAATCCTGGAGGCTGAACTTTTATCCAATTCTCAGGCAACCAGCTATAACTAGGTTCGGTAGATCTGTCACCTCTACTCAAAGATCTTCCCACTCTTTTGCCACAGAGACGGGTTTGCCCTATAAATTAGGCTGTCTTGGAGTAGCTCACATAGTTTCGGGGGTCCAAACTAAAGTCCTCTTTGCTTGGGTTATACTAGTTAAATCATGATGCAAAAGGTACGAGGTATAATCTCTGCTTTTTTGAGCTTAACTGAGTTATTTCATTTCTCTTTCAGCGTTCCCTTGCGGTACTTTTTCTATTGCTCCAACAGTCCCTTTTCTGTCGCCCATACTAAGGGGGTAAAATGGTTTGTTTTATGTCGTGAAGTGAATTAGGGGTTATTAATATTTAGTTGTTGTTTTTGTTTGAACGGGCTAGCTGGTTGGCGTCAGGGTAATCCGATTTGCACGGACGACTTTTCGGTGTAAGGGAAATGCTATGCTAATTTAGCTATACTCTGATGTCTGTTGTCCAAGTGCACCTTCCGGTACACTTACCTTGTTACGACTTGCCTCCCCTTGTGGTTTAAAGCATATTAGTTATGTGTTAAAGTGGGTGTTTGGGGAGAGTGACGGGCGGTGTGTGCATACTTCAGAGCCGGCTTCAGTGGAACACTCTGTTTTCCACTTACTGCTAAATTCTCCTTCGGATGAACGTTTCAGTTAAACATCGTTCGTGTTCGCTGAGTCAGCGAATGTAGCCCATTTCTTCCCCTCTCATACGCTACACCTGGACCTGTCGTTTGGGGCTGTGCCAATTGAGCTCACTATGGGTCCTTTACAGGGTAAGCTTGCGACGGCGGTATATAGGCGGGATTGAACAAGGGAGGGTGAGGTTTAACGGGTATTATCGGTTATAGAACAGGCTCCTCTAGGGGGGGTCTAAAGTACCGCCAAGTCCTTTGGGTTTTAAGCTGACGCTCGTAGTTCCCGGGCGGATAGGGGGTGGTGGTGAATTCTCCTATCAATTTTTACGGCTAAGCATAGTGGGGTATCTAATCCCAGTTTGTGCCATAGCTTTCGTGGGGTCAGGGGTAGTAAAGCCACTTTCGTGGGGGGGCTTCGTGTTTTCGGATGCTTAAAACTGCTCTGAAGTCATTCGGCTTTAGTTTAGGTTTGTTCCTTAACCACGCTTTACGCCGTTTTCTGTCAACTTGGGCCCCTCGTATAACCGCGGTGGCTGGCACGAGGTTTACCGGCCCTCTTAGCTTTTACTAAGTCAAGTTTTCACTCATGGCTTAAGGTTTATTACTGCTGAATTTCCCTTGGGGGTGTGGCTAAGCAAGGCGTCGTGGGCTAAGGGAGGGGTTGTGCCTGATACCAGCTCCTTGTCTTCGGGCAGAAGACTATGAGGGCATTCTCACAGGGGTGCGGATACTTGCATGTATAAATTTAGCTAAAGCCGACAGTAAAGTCAGGACCAGGCCTTTATGCTCGCGGGGCTTTTGAGGGCCCATCTTAACTTCTTCAGGGTTATGCTTTTCTCTAAGCTACGCTGGC